GCTTTTAAAGGAAAACAGCTCTTCCCCTGGTCTTAGGCTCCAGTATCTCTTGGTGCAAATCCAAGTAAAAGCTATTTCTGGTAGCTTAACTAAAGCATTGGTCTTGTAAACCAAAGACTGTGGGATAACACCTACCCAGGGCTTCAAGACAAAAGGAATTCAACCTTCACCCCTGGCCCCCAAAGCCAGTATTCTAACTAAACTATGTCCTGTGCTCGTATAGCTTAATCTCAAAGCGTAGCGCTGAAAACGCTAAAATGTACCCTAAAAAGTTCTGCAAGCATAAAGGTTTGGTCCTGACCTTATTATCACCTCATTCTCGACTTACACATGCAAGTTTCAGCACACCCGTGAGAACGCCCTTCTACCCTTTTTAGGACAAGGAGCTGGTATCAGGCACAGAACTCTAGCCCATGACACCTAGTTTTGCCACACCCTCAAGGGTCTTCAGCAGTGATTAACATTGTTTATAAGCGCCAGCTTGAACCAGTTAGAGAACCCAGAGCCGGCCAATACGGTGCCAGCCGCCGCGGCTACACCGCTAGGCTCAAGTTGATATTATTTCGGCGTTAAGCGTGTTTAAAGTGCCCGTAACAGATTAGAATTAAACTTTAACCAAGCCGTGATACGCTTGTTTCTAAGAAAACCACAATCGAAAGTTATTCTAACCAAACCACTTGAACCCACGACAGCTAGGGAACAAACTGGGATTAGGTACCCCACTATGCCTAGCCGTAAAACATTTACTTACACCCCTTACCGCCCGGGAATTACGAGCCCAAGCTTAAAACCCAAAGGACTTGACGGTGTCCCACCCACCTAGAGGAGCCTGTTCTGTAATCGATTCCCCCCGATCTACCTCACCACTTCTAGCTTTTTTCAGCCTGTATACCTCCGTCGTAAGCTTACCATATGAACGTTTCTCAGTGAGCTAAAAGATTTCTTCATAAATACGTCAGGTCAAGGTGCAGCCCACGAAGTGGCAAGCAATGGGCTACAATTTCTATAATAGAACATAACGAAAGACTACATGCAACTCAGTCATGAAGGCGGATTTAGCAGTAAAAAGAAAGTAGAGAGTTCTTTTTAATTAGGCGCTGGGACGCGTACACACCGCCCGTCACCCTCACCCTCTTCAAAACGCTTTAAATATGTTTATAACACTTTTATGCACCCCAGAAGAGGTAAGTCGTAACATGGTAAGTGTACTGGAAAGTGCAACTTGGATAAACAAAATGTAGCTTAACTAAAGCATCTCGCTTACACCGAGAACATGTCCGTGAAACTCAGATCATTTTGAGCTGAAAACCTAGCTTACCCAATTCCTATGAATACACCACCTTAACATAAACTAAATAAAACATTTTGTACATTTAGTAAAGGCGATTAAAAAATGTCTCAAAGCTATAGAAACTAGTACCGCAAGGGAAAAGTGAAATATTAGTGAAAAACCTCAAGCACAAAAAAGTAGAGCTATAACCTCGTACCTTTTGCATCATGGTCTAACTAGTTCAACCAAGCAAAATGAATTTTAAGTTTGACTTCCCGAAACTAAGTGAGCTACTTAAAAACAGCCCTCCGGGCCAACCCGTCTCTGTTGCAAAAGAGTGGGAAGATTTTTAAGTAGAGGTGATAGACCTACCGAACCTAGAGATAGCTGGTTATTCAGGAAAAGGATTTAAGTCCTACCTTAAGTTTACAGTATAAAATAATACATAATTAACTTTAAGAGCTATTCAAATAAGGTACAGCCTATTTGAAACAGGATACAACCTCCACAAACGGGTAACATTTTCTTTTATCAATTAAGTGGGCCTAAAAGCAGCCATCTTACAAAAAGCGTTAAAGCTTCATTGTTTTTATCAAAAATACCATTAATTAACTGTAACCCTTCACCTGTACTGAATGATCTCATAGTTATATGAGAGCCTATATGTTAGAACTAGTAACAAGAAGAAGCCCCTCTCCAAAATGTAAGCGTAAGCCAAAATGAACTATTCATTGGCATTTAAAGTTATAAACCTATTGTAGCAACTTAACAAGAAAAACCTACAACTGATAAACGTCAACCTTACACAAGCACATTTCTGGAAAGATAAAAAGAATAGGAAGGAACTCGGCAAACAACTAACCCCGCCTGTTTACCAAAAACATCGCCTCCTGATCACCCATAGGAGGTCCAGCCTGCCCAGTGACTAAGTTAAACGGCCGCGGTACCCTAACCGTGCAAAGGTAGCGCAATCACTTGTTCTTTAAATGAGGACTAGTATGAACGGCATCACGAGGGTTATGCTGTCTCCCTACTCTACTCAGTGAAACTGATCTCCCCGTGAAGAAGCGGGGATAAAAATATAAGACGAGAAGACCCCATGGAGCTTTAAACTCAGTACCAACTGCCCAAATAAGAACCTATTATACTTGCAGCTATGGTTACTAGTTTTCGGTTGGGGTGACCACGGAGTAAAATTAAACCTCCACGATGAAAGGAACTAATAACCTAACCTATGAGCTACAGCTCTAAGTATCAACAAATTGACTAATTGACCCAATTACTTGATCAACGAACCAAGTTACCCTGGGGATAACAGCGCAATCCATTTCAAGAGCTCATATCGACAAATGGGTTTACGACCTCGATGTTGGATCAGGGTATCCCAGTGGCGCAGCCGCTACTAACGGTTCGTTTGTTCAACGATTAAAACCCTACGTGATCTGAGTTCAGACCGGAGTAATCCAGGTCGGTTTCTATCTATAAAGAGTTTCTTCTAGTACGAAAGGACCGAAGTAACATGGCCAATGACTCATTAAGCCATAGCTGTAAATTAGTGAAAACAACTTAATTAACATCAGCCTACGAATTTCCCTAAGAAAAAGATTGTTAGCGTGGCAGAGCCTGGTAATGCAAAAGATCTAAGCCCTTTCCCCCAGGGGTTCAAATCCCCTCGCTAACTCGTGACTAAACTATTATTATTTATTCTCCCTCTTTTGTATATTGCACCTGTTTTACTTGCCGTTGCCTTTTTCACTCTAATTGAGCGAAAAGTCTTAGGCTACATGCAACACCGTAAAGGCCCAAACATTGTAGGGCCCTACGGCCTTCTTCAACCAATTGCTGACGGAGTTAAACTATTTATTAAGGAACCCATTCGTCCCTCCACATCATCACAAGTCCTTTTTCTACTAGCCCCAACACTTGCATTAGCCTTAGCAATACTTTTATGAACACCATTTCCCATACCAGTCTCATTTTCAGATATAAACTTAGGCATTTTATTTATTTTAGCCATTTCAAGCCTTATAGTTTATACTATTTTAGGCTCGGGTTGAGCCTCAAACTCTAAATACGCATTAATTGGAGCCTTACGAGCCGTAGCCCAAACAATTTCTTATGAAGTTACACTAGCACTAATTATTCTTTCAGCAGTCTTCCTAGTAGGAGGTTTCACCCTATCTAACTTTTCCGTCACTCAATATTATACATGACTCCTATTACCAACTTGACCCTTGGCTCTTATATGATATGTCTCTACCTTAGCTGAAACCAACCGGGCACCATTTGATTTAACAGAGGGAGAATCTGAATTAGTTTCAGGTTTTAACGTAGAATATGCAGGAGGACCTTTTGCTTTATTCTTTCTAGCAGAATACGCCAATATTTTGATAATAAACACTCTAACAGTTATATTATTTATTAACTCATCAATTTTTGTACCAATGTCCTCTATTGTCTTAATAACTAAAGCTGCCACCCTATCAATACTATTTTTATGAGTTCGAGCATCATACCCACGATTTCGATATGACCAGCTAATGCACCTAGTCTGAAAAAATTTTCTCCCAATTACCCTTGCTTTCACAATTTGACAAATCTCAATTCCAATCTCTTTTATTATTACCCCCCCAGTGATATGGAAGTGTGCCCGAAAGAAAAGGACCTCCTTGATAGGGAGGCTTATATGGGTTCAAACCCCATCATTTCCTTAGAAAAACAGGAATCGAACCTGTACCTGAGAGATCAAAACCCTCCGTACTTCCTTTATACAATTTTCTAGTAAAGTCAGCTAATTAAGCTTTTGGGCCCATACCCCAAAAATGTTGGTTAAACCCCTTCCTTTACTAATGTCACCTTTTGCCTCATTTATTTTTTTATCAAGCTTGGCAACCGGAACCACAATCACTTTAGCTAGCTATCACTGACTTTTAGCATGAATTGGCCTTGAAATTAACACACTAGCCATTATCCCTCTTATAACCAAAACCCCCCACCCACGGGCCATTGAAGCTGCAACCAAGTATTTTCTAACACAAGCAGCAGCTTCAGCCCTCATTCTCTTTTCAACAATAATTAACTCATGAATCTTTGGTGAGTGAGACATTATGCTTACATCACCTTCAATAACTATCCCCGTTTCAATTGCATTATCGATAAAACTCGGCCTTGCCCCCCTCCACTTTTGAATACCAGAAGTACTTCAAGGCATCCCCCTTTCTACTGGCTTAATTTTATCCACTTGACAAAAAATCGCACCAATAATTCTTCTTATACAAATTTCAAAAACCTGTGACCTTAATCTAATAGTTTTACTAGGACTGATCTCTATTCTCTTAGGGGGCTGAGGGGGTATCAACCAGACACAACTCCGAAAAATTATAGCATTTTCATCAATTGGTCACCTGGGCTGAATAATTATTATCTTAAAGTTTAACCCTGAACTAACCCTATTTAATTTTATTTTGTATATTATTATGACATCAGCCATATTTTCAACCCTCATCTCACTAAATTCAACTAAAATCTCACAACTGTCTTCCTCCTGAACTAAAACACCAGCTTTAACTTCATCCTCCATACTCATTCTTCTATCACTAGGAGGACTTCCACCCCTGACAGGCTTTGCCCCAAAACTCCTTATCACAATAGAACTAGTTAAACAAAACTCATCTATTTTAGCAGGAACTATTCTTGTAGCATCACTATTAGCCCTATATTTTTATATTCGACTAACATATGTTTTAACCCTAACCTTATCTCCAAATTCATCGACTTCAACTACAACTTGATACTTTTTACCAAATCTTTCTATCACCACAATTACCTCAACCCTCGCCTTATTTTTACTTCCACTGTCATCAACTATCATCGCCCTTTTATAGAAACTTAGGATAATTTAGACCAAGGGCCTTCAAAGCCCCAAGTAGAAGTTAAAATCTTCTAGTTTCTGTAAGACTTGCAGGACACTAACCTACATCTTCTGAATGCAACTCAGACACTTTAATTAAGATAAAGCCTTTCCTAGAAAGACGGGCCTCGATCCCGTAATATTTTAGTTAACAGCTAAACGCTCAATCCAGCGAGCTTCATTCTACTTCTCCCGGTTTCGAAAAAAACGGGAGAAGCCCCGGCAGGAATTTATTCTGCTTCTTGTGGCTTGCAACCACACGTGCTTACACCCCAGGGCCTGATAAGGGGAGGTCTCTCACCTCCGCCGGCGGGTCTACAATCCGCCGCCTACTCGGCCACCTTACCTGTGATAATTACACGCTGACTATTTTCAACCAATCACAAAGACATCGGCACTCTTTACCTTATCTTTGGGGCCTGAGCCGGAATAGTAGGAACTGCCCTTAGCCTCCTAATCCGTGCAGAACTCAGCCAACCCGGCACTCTACTAGGTGATGATCAAATCTACAACGTCATTGTTACCGCCCACGCATTTGTAATAATTTTCTTTATAGTTATACCAATTATGATCGGCGGCTTTGGTAATTGACTTGTTCCACTAATAATTGGAGCCCCGGACATGGCATTCCCTCGAATAAATAACATAAGCTTCTGACTTCTCCCCCCCTCCTTTCTCCTCCTGCTAGCTTCTTCAGCAGTTGAAGCGGGCGCCGGAACTGGTTGAACAGTTTACCCCCCTTTAGCCGGTAATCTTGCTCACGCCGGCCCATCCGTAGACCTTACAATTTTTTCTCTACATTTGGCTGGGGTCTCTTCAATTCTTGGAGCAATCAACTTTATTACTACTATTATTAACATAAAACCCCCATCAGTAACTCAATATCAAACACCTTTGTTCGTTTGGTCTGTTTTAATCACTGCAGTTCTTCTACTTCTTTCCCTCCCAGTTCTTGCCGCAGGTATTACTATGCTTCTAACTGATCGAAACTTGAATACCACCTTCTTTGACCCCGCAGGAGGAGGAGACCCGGTCCTCTATCAACATCTTTTCTGATTCTTTGGACACCCCGAAGTATATATTCTCATTCTTCCTGGGTTCGGAATCATTTCACACGTAGTAGCATACTACTCAAGTAAAAAAGAGCCTTTCGGCTATATAGGAATGGTCTGAGCAATAATGTCAATTGGCCTTCTCGGCTTCATTGTATGAGCCCACCACATATTTACAACAGACCTCAACGTAGACACACGAGCTTATTTTACCTCAGCCACTATAATTATTGCTATCCCAACTGGTGTAAAAGTTTTTAGCTGATTGGCCACAATACACGGGGGAATTATTAAATGAGAGGCCCCAATGCTCTGAGCCTTAGGGTTTATCTTCCTATTTACTGTAGGTGGTCTAACCGGCATTGTTCTTGCTAACTCATCTATCGATATCGTCCTGCACGACACCTACTATGTTGTAGCACATTTCCACTATGTTCTTTCAATGGGGGCAGTATTTGCCATCATAGCAGGATTCGTTCACTGATTCCCGCTGTTTACTGGGTACACACTTCATCACTCTTGAACAAAAATTCACTTCGGTGTAATATTTGTTGGGGTTAATCTAACATTCTTTCCACAGCATTTCCTAGGTCTTGCCGGAATGCCTCGACGTTACTCTGATTACCCTGACGCCTACACCCTTTGAAATACAGTCTCATCAATCGGGTCATTAATTTCTTTAGTTGCTGTTGTTTTAATAATGTTTATTATTTGAGAAGCTTTTTCAGCAAAACGGTTATTCTCTAATGCAGAACTAACTACAACTAATGTAGAATGACTTTTAGGGTTTCCCCCACATTATCACACATTTGAAGAGTCAACTTTTTCAATTAAAATTAATCGAGAAAGGAGGGAATCGAACCCCCTTACCCTGGTTTCAAGCCAGACACATATCCTCTCTGTCACTTTCTTTGAGGTGTTAATTAAATAATAATAATGCCTTGTCAAGGCATAATTACAGGTTAAACTCCTGTACATCTCTTTATGGCACACCCAACACAACTAGGATTTCAGGACGCAGCTTCTCCTATTATGGAAGAACTTCTCCATTTTCATGACCACACTTTAATAGCAGTTTTTTTAATTAGTACCCTTGTATTATATATCATTACCTCTCTTATAACCACTAAACTTTCTAGCACTAATACAATTGATGCCCAAGAAATTGAAATAGTTTGAACTATTATACCGGCTATTATCTTGATTGTTATTGCCCTCCCATCTCTTCGAATTCTTTACCTTATGGACGAAATCAGCAATCCAGATATACAATTAAAGCCATTGGCCCACCAATGATACTGAAGCTATGAATACTCAGATTTCGCTAATTTAAACTTCGACTCTTATATAATCCCAACCAAAGAACTAACTCCGGGTCAATTTCGTCTCTTAGAAGTTGACAATCGTATAGTAACACCCATCGGTATAGCAACTCGGACAATTATTACAGCTGATGATGTTTTACATTCATGAGCCGTCCCATCACTAGGGGTAAAAACTGATGCCATTCCTGGCCGGCTAAATCAAGCTTCATTTCTTGTTTCTCGTCCAGGTGTCTACTACGGCCAATGCTCAGAAATTTGCGGGGCAAATCATAGTTTTATACCTATTGTTGTCGAAGCTTTACCAGTCCCAGATTTTTTAAACTGATCCTTAATCTCACAAGATTCTTCATTAAGAAGCTATAGGACAGCGACAGCCTTTTAAGCTGTAGATAGGTGATTCCAACCACCCTTAATGGATGCCTCAACTAATTCCGGACCCTTGATTTTTTATCTTTTTATCCTCTTGAATTATTATTTTCATTTTAGCCCCACAAAAAATTCTTAATCACACTATTCTTAATGAACCCTCATCAAAAGCCACAAAAACAGCCTATAGTAACTGAACCTGACCATGATCTTAAACTTATTTAGTCAATTCTCATCACCAACACTTATAGGAATTCCTCTTATTCTTGTTGCCATGTTAGTCCCATGACTTCTTTTTCCAACCCCATCTAGCCGTTGGTTACCTAATCGCCTTATTGCTTCTCAATCATGATTTGTTAAAATCTTTTCTAAACAAATTTTTATGCCTTTAAATACCCCAGGACATAAATGAGCATTTTTACTAACTTCAGTAATAGTATTTCTTCTTGGTATAAATCTTCTTGGCCTTCTTCCATATACATTTACTCCTACTACCCAACTCTCCCTTAATTTAGGACTCGCAGTACCTCTCTGACTTGCCACGGTAGCAGTCGGTTTTCGTAACCAAATAACAGCCTCCCTGGGTCACCTCCTACCCGAAGGTACTCCTACACCCCTAATCCCAGTTTTAATTATTATTGAAACAATTAGCCTTCTCATCCGCCCCTTAGCCTTAGGAGTTCGACTAACTGCCAATTTAACGGCAGGACATCTTCTTATTCAACTTATTTCAATGGCTACCATAGCAATAGCATCGACCTCTATTCTAGTTTCATCTCTTACATTTATTGCACTCCTCCTCCTCACTATTTTAGAGATTGCTGTTGCAATAATTCAAGCTTATGTTTTTGTTCTTCTATTAAGCCTCTACCTTCAAGAAAATACTTATGGCCCACCAAGCACACGCATATCATATAGTCGACCCTAGCCCTTGACCTTTAACAGGCGCCGCAGCCGCATTTCTCTTAACCTCTGGCCTCGCCATGTGATTCCACTTTAACACAATTGTCTTAATAACCCTTGGCCTACTTCTAATACTCCTTACTATGTTTCAATGATGACGAGATGTAGTACGAGAGGGCACATTTCAAGGCCACCACACACCCCCAGTTCAAAAAGGCCTTCGATACGGAATAATTCTATTTATTACATCCGAAGTTTTCTTTTTTGTTGGTTTTTTTTGAGCATTCTACAATGCTAGCCTCTCTCCTACACCTGAAATCGGAGAGTGCTGACCTCCAACAGGTATCACCCCCCTAGACCCATTCGAAGTACCACTTCTTAATACAGCCGTCCTCTTGGCATCCGGAGTATCAGTTACATGAGCCCACCACAGTATTATACAGGGCGATCGTAAAGGCGCTATCCAAGCCCTAGCCCTCACAATTATTTTAGGTGGGTACTTTACTCTTCTTCAAGCTATAGAATATTATGAAGCCCCATTTACTATTGCCGACGGAATCTACGGTTCAACCTTCTTTGTAGCCACTGGGTTCCACGGTCTTCATGTTATTATTGGGTCAGTTTTCCTTTTTACCTGCCTTCTTCGACAAATTAACTTTCATTTTACATCTCAACATCACTTCGGTTTTGAAGCCGCAGCATGATATTGACACTTCGTAGACGTTGTTTGACTTTTCTTGTATGTCTCAATTTACTGATGAGGTTCATATTTTCTTAGTATAATAAGTATTGGTGGCTTCCAACCATCCGGCCCTGGTTAAACCCCGGGAGAAAATAATGATTACATACGTTCTTACAGCTTTCACCCTCTCTATTATTTTAGCAGCTGTTAGTTTTTGACTTCCCATTATGAGCCCCGACACTGAAAAATTATCCCCGTATGAATGTGGATTTGATCCCCTCGGCTCAGCCCGCTTGCCTTACTCCATGCGATTTTTTCTGGTTGCAATTCTCTTTTTACTTTTTGATTTAGAAATTGCTCTCTTACTACCATCACCATGAGCAATACAACTATTTTCACCAATAACTACTATTTTTTGAGCTACTATTATTCTAGTCCTACTTACCCTAGGACTCATTTACGAATGACTTCAAGGAGGACTAGAATGAGCAGAATAGGGGACTAGTCTAACTAAAGACAGCTGATTTCGGCTCACCTAATTATGGTTAAAATCCATAGTTCCCTTACATGACCTCAATTTTTATTACAACATTCTTTATTGCCCTGCTTGGCCTTGCTTTTCATCGTACTCACTTATTATCAGCTCTTCTATGCCTGGAAGCAATAATACTTACAATCTTTATTGGCCTAACCATTTGACCAAATAATCTTTCCCCATCTATAACCCTTGCCCCATTAATTATATTAACCCTTTCTGCCTGCGAAGCTGCCATAGGTTTATCTTTGATAATCGCCACAGCACGTGCTCACGGAAATGATAATTTAAAAACCCTAAATCTTCTACGATGTTAACAATCCTTACTGCATGATCTTCAATTTTAATTACTAGTTTTATTTCACCACCTAAAGTCTTATGATCATTAATTACCTTACAAGGTTTTATCCTTTCATTTGTATCTATTTCTTGATTTTTCCTTCAAGGTTTTAACTTTGCAGACAATTACTTCTTAATTGACTCCCTCTCAGGCCCCCTTGCCATTCTTACATGCTGACTATTCCCGCTCACTATCTTAGCTAGTCAGAGTAAACTCTCTAAAGAACCTCTACCACGCCAACGTATCTACATTGCCAATGCAGCTTTTCTTCAACTTACCACCCTCCTAGCTTTCACGACATCAGACTTAATACTGTTCTTTATCTTCTTTGAGGCCTCCCTTATCCCCACAATAATCATCATTACCCGCTGAGGGGCCCAAGAACGTCGCCTTGAAGCAGGAATATATCTAGCCTTTTATACCATAGTTAGTGCTGTCCCACTACTAATTTTTTTATTAAGTTTTTATGATACAACAGGATCCCTGCACACACCCCTCATTCTCTCTTCAGTACCCCCTATTAACTTAGAGCCCTATTCCGGACTATTCTGAGCATCATGTAATTTAGCATTTCTAGTAAAAATACCAATATACTGCCTACACTTATGACTTCCTAAAGCCCACGTTGAAGCCCCAATTGCAGGATCTATGGTTCTTGCAGGAACACTCTTAAAACTAGGGGGGTACGGAATTATGCGTCTTTCTATTACCCTACCTGAAAATGCGTTACCAAATACCAACATCTTTATATTTATTTCAATATTTGGGGTACTAGCTACAGCTATTCTCTGCATACGACAAACAGATCTTAAATCTCTAATTGCTATATCTTCCGTAAGCCACATAAATCTGGTAATTGCCGCAGCCCTTATCCACACCCCTTGAAGCTACGCAGGGGCTATAGCCATAATGATTGCCCATGGATTAACATCTTCTGCACTATTCTGTTTAGCTAATACGATATATGAACGAACTAATAGTCGTACAATAATTCTTCTTCGTGGAGCCCTATTAATTTTTCCCTTAGCAGCCTTATGATGACTTTCTATTCTATTATTCAATATGGCCCTCCCCCCCTCAGTAAACTTTGCAAGTGAACTACTAATTATATCCGCCTTATACAATTGATCATCCCCTGCTTTTATTTTTGTAGCCTTAAATTTAATTCTTACTACAGCCTATACCCTATATACTCTATGATCAACTCAACGAGGGCCCACCCCATTACACCTAAAAACCCTTTACCCATTTCAAATCCGCGAACATTCATTACTTCTTCTCCATACTGCCCCCGCATTAATATTTATTTTAAACCCAGAATTAATCTTTTGCTGTGAATATAGTTTAACCAAAATTTTAGGTTGTGGTCCTAAAGATGAAGGCTAATATCCTTCTATTCACCGAGTTTGTCTGGGATTATGAGAACTGCTAATTCCTCAAAACCATGGTTCAATTCCATGGCTTGCTCGAACCTTAAATTATTACACCATCAAGTTAAAAGTCATGGACCTTATTCTGGTCACTTCGTCATGCCTTATTATAACCATCACCTCAATTCTTCTTCCATTATTAATCTCTCAATCAACACTCTTTTTTCAAATTACGAAGACTGCAGTAAAAACAGCTTTCTTTATTTCTACTATTCCACTCATCTTTTTTGCTAGCCAAGAGTCTGAAGCCATCACAATTACATGACACTGACTATCATTGGGATATTCTCATATTAATATCTCACTTCAATTTGACTTATACTCAATTATTTTTACACCAATTGCCCTATTTGTAACTTGAAACATTTTAGAGTTTTCAATTTGATACATACACTCAGACCCAAAAATTAACACTTTTTTTAAGTACCTACTAATTTTTTTAACAGCAATAATTATTCTTGTAGTAGCAGGAAACATATTTATTCTATTTATTGGGTGAGAGGGAGTAGGAATTATATCTTTTATATTAATCGGGTGGTATCACGCCCGAAGCAACGCAGGTACAGCAGCCCTTCAAGCAGTTTTATACAATCGAATTGGTGACATCGGATTCCTATTCGCAATCTCATGAATACTGATAAACCTCGGGTCAATTGATTTTCCCCATATCTTCTCCATCAACACTTCAACACCATTTCTTATTGCTATAATTACTGCAGCAGCTAGCAAATCCGCTCAATTTGGCTTACACCCATGATTAGCATCCGCAATAGAAGGCCCCACACCTGTTTCTGCCCTTCTTCACTCTAGCACCATAGTAGTTGCAGGTATTTTTCTGCTTGTCCGTATTCACCCGCTACTAGAAAACAACCAAACTGCACTAACAACATGTCTCTGCCTAGGGGCCATCTCAACCTCATTTGCTGCCACTTGTGCCCTTACACAAAATGATATTAAAAAAATTATTGCTTATTCAACCTCAAGCCAACTAGGTTTAATAATAGTCGCAGTAGGACTCAACTTCCCACATCTAGCATTTTTTCATATCTGCACTCACGCATTCTTTAAAGCAATACTGTTTTTATGTTCTGGGTCTATTATTCACAGCCTAAATGACGAGCAAGATATTCGAAAAATAGGGGGCCTTCAAAACATACTTCCAATTACTACCTCATGTATTTCAATTGGCAGCCTAGCATTATTGGGAACCCCATTCATAGCTGGGTTTTTTTCAAAAGACGCAATTATTGAAGCCTCAACTACTTCACTCGTCAATACATGGGCCATTATACTCACCATTATTGCCACCTCTTTCACCGCCGTCTACAGCCTTCGTCTTATTTTTTTTGCTTCTCTTAGCTTCCCTCGGATTAACCCAACTGTTATTGCTAATGAAAATAATTACCTCATTTTAAATCCACTAAAACGTCTTGCCATCGGAAGCATTATTGCAGGTTTAATCATTTTCCAACTAATCATCCCCAATAATCCTATAATTCACACTATACCAACATCGATAAAATTAACCGCACTAGCAATTACTATCTTAGCATTTATTATTGCCATCGACGTCGCAAAATTATCCTGATCTTCCACCCCACCTTCAACACACGCACTATCAAAAATATTTGACACAACATTTTATACTAATGTCCTCCATCGACTTCTACCAAGTTATGCCTTAAACACGGGACTCCGAATTACATCCCACCTTTTAGACTCAATTTGACTAGAAAAAATTGGGCCTAAAGGACTAACTGCCTCCCAACTGCCCCCCATTAAAACTCTTCAAAGTGCGCAACTTGGCCTTATTAAAACTTACCTATCAACCTTTGTACTTACTTTGACACTATCATTAATCATCTTACAGCTCGCAAGGCTCCACTATAATGGCCCCGCACAACTTCTAAAGCAACAAACAACGTCAACAACAAAGCCCACCCTCCCACAAACAATACTCAACCTCCACCAGCAAAAATGCCTGATACACCTCACCACTCGCCTACTACAGCTTCCTTACCAACATCAACTACACTCTCAGCCTTCTCCTTCACAGCCTCACTTCCTCATAATAATCACCCAACTGTCAATACCAATAAATACACCCCAATATAGCTTAATACTCAAACACTCCCCCAAGCTTCAGGATATGGTTCTGCTACTAAAGCAGCACTATAAGCAAAAACTACCATCATCCCCCCCAAATAGACGAGAAACAGAACTAATGACAAAAATGTTAACCCCCCATTAATTAATATTAAACACCCAGAACCAGCCCCAACTACTAATCCTAAAGCTGCAAAATAGGGAGAAGGATTTGAAGCTACAGCTACAAACCCAACCAATAGTCATAATTCAAATACCATCTATTCTCACCAGGACTCTAACCTGGACCAACAGCCTGAAAAACTACTGCTGTAATTCAACTACAAGAACAATGGCCCCCGCTATACGAAAAACCCACCCTCTATTAAAAATTATTAACAGTGCCTTTGTTGATCTACCAGCCCCCTCTAATCTATCCTCATGGTGAAATTTTGGCTCTCTCCTAGGTGTCTGCTTAATTGCCCAAATCGCCACAGGATTATTTTTAGCCATACATTATACTGCAGACACAACCTTAGCATTCTCATCAGTAGCCCACATCTGTCGAGACGTAAATTATGGCTGATTACTTCGCAACCTTCATGCTAACGGAGCTTCTTTCTTTTTTATCTGCATTTATCTTCACATCGGCCGAGGCCTTTATTATGGTTCATACATATTTAAAGAAACTTGAAACATTGGGGTCATTCTTTTATTCCTTGTTATAGCCACCGCTTTCGTGGGCTATGTCCTTCCTTGAGGTCAAATGTCATTCTGAGGCGCAACCGTAATTACCAACCTCCTTTCAGCAGCACCATATGTCGGGGGGGACCTTGTTCAATGGATCTGAGGCGGTTTCTCAGTTGATAACGCTACTCTCACACGATTTTTCACCTTTCACTTTATTCTACCCTTTATCATCGCAGGAGCCAGCATAATTCACCTCTTATTCCTTCATCAAACTGGCTCTTCAAACCCAACAGGCCTAAACCCAAACCCAGACAAAGTCCCATTCCACTCCTACTACTCATATAAAGACGTCTTCGGCTTTGCAATTATACTTGCAGCGTTAACATCCTTGTCTACCTTTGCCCCAAACATTCTTGGGGACCCAGACAACTTTACCCCAGCAAACCCCCTCGTCACTCCCCCCCACATTAAACCTGAGTGATATTTCCTCTTTGCATATGCAATCCTACGATCTATCCCTAACAAACTAGGGGGAGTCCTAGCCCTTTTACTGTCTATTCTAGTCCTATTTATTCTCCCTATTGTACACACCTCAAAACTTCGCAGCCTAATATTTCGTCCAATAACAAAAATCTTTTTCTGAAGCCTAGTCGCCAACACATTTATCCTCACATGAATCGGGGGCCAACCCGTCGAAGATCCTTACATCATGATCGGACAAGTCGCCTCAATTATTTATTTTTTTATCTTTGTTATGGTTTTTCCAACAATCGGTTTACTAGAAAACAAGTTACTTCGACTGCAATAAGCAGTTGCTAGTTTCCTCCATTTTGAGCAGTTGCCAGACGCTATGTACATAGTACATAAAATTACTTACCCCATGGTACATTAATCATTATATGTATAATCCCCATTACATAAATACCTCATAGGTTAGGACATTAATGTTTTATCAACATTAATATTTTAACCCCATGCTTACCATTTCCAACCAAACTTCATTATTTTATAGTCTTTTATTGAACATTCCCTATTAATTTTCCAAGAAAATCTTATTGTTTTCGCCCAAAAATGTATGGCAACAGGATTACTTAGACAACACTAGATTGTATCCTTCAGTTACTTCAAGAAATAACTTATCACCACCAATATCTATCCAGTTGCTTCATCAACACACCATCATAGGCTATGATAATATAATGGTTCCTTCCTCGACTAAACCAACTCTTACACCCTATTAATTTTACACTCCTCACTTTCCTCTACTCTTCTTGAATATAGCCCAATAAATTACGCCGTAACCCTCCCTTGGTTTAAGAATATATCTATCACTTATTATAAAACTTTAATAATCAACTTCTACTGGTTTGTGGTTTAAATGCACCTTAAGCTTAACCGGAGCTAACCGTTTTACCCATGAATATTCCTATAATACTACCCCACATACTCAACTTGCAGCACTTGCTGTTGCGGCATTCGTACCTTAAAGAGACCTCGTTAATGAAATCTCAGCCTGGGGGATCTTACCTTCCCCCGGTCATTGAATTGTAGAGTGGTTGCGATTGACCTTTAGGAGGTAACGGGTAGTACCGAATCTATGGACTTTTAACTAAGAGACGTCCCAAATGCACTTTAAAAGGTAACCCTCCTATGCGTGCTAGGTACCCGCAGAGTCCTTAACCTTACCTGGTCTGAATTGTTGTCGCATTTGTGGATTTAGGACCTTTCCTCTGGCTACTCTGAGTGGGGGAACCCGCACAAATTGACAGGTAGGACAACACATGCCCGCGTTAAGTATCCCATCCTCTCTAATGAGGCCCTATAAATGTATGCTGGTCGGACATATTGCCCTCTATTTCCCTCCCCCTCCTACTATTTTTCCACTTTTTTTTTTCGACACCCCCCCTTCCCCCCCACACCATGAATTTTAGTAGCTTTACTCAATCACCCCCCCGGAATTGAGCTAAAAAAATAAATCGGCATGTGTTTTCCCTAAAAATTAAGATTTTTGGGCCTCTATGTACCTATTAAAAATTCTCATTTTCGGGGATGTTTACTACTTATTCTAATCTTTTTTTCTAATGCCCTAAACTTCCCCCACATTTTGTCTAATTATTATATACAAGTACAACTAATGTAAAA